TGTAGTAGCGAACATCAGGTAACTTCGTACTGTAAAACGAGAGGTTGGTAATGAAAGGCAATGTACTAAGAAAGCGCAACTCTTTTAGTCGGTTTAGCAACAAAAGAAGGACTAGGAAGGGAAGGCAACTACCCGAGTTCAGGGTCTGTTGGTTTAGAAGTTCTATATTGAAGTTTCGTAGTGAGATATTTCAGTTAGGTAGTGCTCCTTCTCGAATACCAGACTGAGAGTGGGAGATTGACATCCTTTCAATCTTGGCTAAGAGGACTATTCAAATCCTGGTGAAGTAAAGGACTATGAGAATTCTCAAGTCGATGCGAATATAGGGCCATTTTGATGCGGGAATTGTGCAAAATGAGACTTTCAGGGAGATAAGGCAGGGAAGCCATTAATGGTATTTCATTCGAAGTGGTGTATTTCAAGTTGGAGAGTTAGGGAATTCAATCTTGGTATTGAAAGTGCGGAATCGTATTGCCGAAGTGGGCTATTTGGATAGGAATGAAATAGGTTTTAGAGGGTACAAGTATTGAAAGAAATCCTGTTTACAATGAGTTCTCAATCGCAAGGTCCTACCCGAGTTACAGAAAGTTGCTGTCGGCAAAGAAGTCTTACCAAGGATAGCCACGGCTTTCATTGAAAAAGGATAGGCCACTCGCTGAGCGCCCTAATCAATGAGGATAGGTTTCGATGTGGGGTATTTGCTATATGGTATGGTACAAAGTCAGTTTATAATTCTTCGTGTGGGGAATGAACGCAAACCGCTTCAAGGCAACGGGCTATCTCCCAACTTTCACTTTAGGAATGCCTTTAAGGCTAGCTCTCTCCTTTGGTACTCAATTGGGTATATTTCGTAGTGAGATAAGGAATTCAATCGTATATGGTATTGTACAAATACAGTATGGCAGGATTGACTAGCGGGATGGTTTCAAAAGAAGGATTTCTTGCGGTATCGGTACTCAATAGGGAACTGAAGGGATAGGAATGTACTTTGAGTTCTCAATTCTATTGCATTAGAAAGTGGGGAATTCAATCGGTATGGTCGAAGGCAATCAACTGCCTGACTTCTGTAGATTCGTAGTGAGATTGACTGAATTCAGTTTGACTGAGAGTGAGCAAAAGCATCTTGTCAATTGAAACTGCGATTAGGAAATTTATTTCCAGAATCTAGTTGGACTTAGAGTCCGATGCCTATCTTGTAAGTCTTTACAGAATGGACTTTTACTTTTGAAAGTGTGGAATTTGGCAGGATTGAAGGTATTAGGTAAAAATCCACTTTCTTGAATGAAGTGGACTGGGAAGGGAATGCGAATAGGATAGGTTTGCGAAAGACCGAGGTCTTGACTTCTGCCTGTGCCTCTCGCTTTCATTCACAGGTTAGCCGAAGTCCTTTGAAGGTCTGCTTGCACGGAGATAGTGATTCGATCTTCCCTGCCTTCCTTCGTAGTGCTTGCGAGATGGACTCTTTCATCGGAGGGTGCTATTTCACCCATTGGTCTTGAGAAATCCTACTTCACCTACCTTTGGAACTCAGATCTCAAGAGAATGACCGGACTACCGGACTTCCGGTCAGTGCTGCTAGACCTCTAAGCAAGTGTTGTGAGCCCACCGGCGAGTGAGGGCTAAACGGTATTTATAGATTGAAACTAGAAAACCTTAATTCCTGAACTAGCCTCATGAACAAGCCAGTCTCAACTTTCCTGTTCAACTTTATAGTGCGTCTATCTAAGGATAGATCTCGGTATCTGTGGAGAGGAAAAGAATGAATCCTACTAATGCGTCAAAATCTAAAATTTATCTGTATTCCCCTTTCTTTATAGGTCTCGTGTTCCCCCTATTGAACGAAATGCAAAAACCACATACCCACAAACTTGTCAATAAACAATTCTATGTTCAATTTGACTACAAACAATTCTATGTTCCACTTGACTCCTACCCATACCGTGTTCAATTTGTATAGTTCCCATACCGTGTTCAATTGTACAACTACCAATTCAATCTTGAGATTTAGTAAGAATAGCAGACGGTATACTAGTCAGGACTCTTCTTTTCTACGAACAAGTCAGTACTCGCACTATTGGGAGAACATGCGTCAAAGAAGGTCGTTTTCTTTTCCGTCCTCGCACTATTGTACGAATTTCTCCCTGTACCTAAAAAAGTCTTTATTTCACGCTGGAGCATTTGTAAGCGACGGGATCTTAGCAGCTTCTTCCCGAGTTGCATTAGCTAAAGTGGATCTACGATCACGGGAACTAATCAATCGGTCTGTTCTGCCCCATAAGCATCTGGATGGTCTACGATCAGTGCTATTCGTACACCCTATGCCTGATTTCGCAACTTCGACCCTTTCCCTATCCAATGTAGCTGTAACTGCGCCTTATTGGCTTCTTTTCAGGCTTTAACAAGCAAGTACGCAAACAGCCTTCGGTTCCTAACAAGCTAAGCACCTACCCCGCTGGCCTGGGGAACTACGAACTACTAGTTTAGCCTATCTGGCCTAACT